GAGGGTACTGCTGCGAAAAGATTAAAACCTAGAGCTCGAGGGCGGAGTTATATGATAAAAAGACCCACTTGTCATATAACTATTGTTTTGACAGATATATTATTCCATGAAGAATATGAATTTGACAAATATATTAAAAGAAAAAGAATATGAAGAATTTTTCATGTATTCAAAAAAACCTGGGTTGATAAAAAAAAAATAAGAACACAAATCTGACATGTCATGATACATATAATAGTGAGGGCTTATGGGACAAAAAATAAATCCACTCGGTTTTCGACTTGGTACAACACAAAGTCATCATTCTCTTTGGTTTGCACAGCCAAAAAATTATTCCGAAGGTCTACAAGAAGATCAAAAAATAAGAGACTGTATTAAGAATTATGTACAAAAAAATATGAGAATATCCTCCGGTGTTGAGGGAATTGCACGGATAGAGATTCAAAAAAGAATCGATCTAATTCAGGTCATAATCTATATAGGATTCCCAAAATTATTAATAGAAAATCGACCGCGAAGAATCGAAGAATTACAAATGAATGTACAAAAAGAACTTAATTGCGTGAACCGAAAACTAAACATTGCGATTACAAGAATTTCAAATCCTTATGGACACCCTAATATTCTTGCAGAATTTATAGCGGGACAATTAAAGAATAGAGTTTCTTTTCGCAAAGCAATGAAAAAAGCTATTGAATTAACTGAACAGGCGGATACAAAAGGAATTCAAGTACAAATTGCAGGGCGTATCGACGGAAAAGAAATTGCACGCGTCGAATGGATCAGAGAAGGTAGGGTTCCTCTACAAACCATTGGAGCTAAAATTGATTACTGTTCCTATACAGTTCGAACTATATACGGGGTATTAGGAATCAAGATTTGGATATTTGTAGACGAAGAATAATAAGACTTTACATATCTTTACATTCTACCCAGCGAGGGAAATAGAACAAAAAAAAGGCCAAACTCTTTCATTTTTTTGAGGGTCAATCAAAATAAAAATGAGAAATTCCACAATTCTCATCTCAATTCTCAATTCTATAGGGTTGAATAAAAAATCGATTAATCGTTTTATATAATTGCTATGCTTAGTGTGTGACTCGTTGGTTTTTTTAGGACTTAGGACTAGGATTCAAAAAAGTGGACCGGCCCATAGTATGAACTAATAACTATAGCACAAATAACCAACTCATTGCTTCGCATTATCTGGATCCAAAGAACCAGTCAAGATATAATATATTGGTTATATCATTGTAGCAACTGAAATACTTTTTTTGTATAAACATAAAAAACCAATCTGATTAGGATTTATGAAGTTATAAGTTGTGAAGGGAAATATAAAAGTATGCGGATAAATGGAAGTATGAGAGAAAGAGAGAAAAAAAAAAATATCAATGATATAGAATTCCAATATGTAAGGTCTATGAGTCATCTCATAAAAAGCAGTGTAATAAAGCATTAATAATGATTCATCCATAATTAGATGAATCCGCTCATAGAACAAAAAAATCAAGAGCCTCGAGCCAATAAAGACTGAGAAATTTGACTTAAGAACCAATTTCGTTAAGGACTCCGTTGGAGAATTCAGACCTAATCATTAATCAAGAAGCAATGGGAACGATGTAACCCATGAATTATTAAAATTCTATTGAAAACGAATCTTAATAATTTATTGGGCGGGATGGCGGAACGAACCAGCAACCTATTCTTTTATTCGGAGAGGTCGTGGACTAACCCTACAACTGAAATAGATATTGAAAGAGTAAATATTCGCCCGCGAAAGTTTTATTTTATTGGATTGATAAATTGGGATCGATCGTATATGATAAAAAAAAAAAAAAAAAATAAAATAAAGATTCGTTAGAACGTTATAAAAAAAAAACGACAACGAATAGATGTTTAATTATAGATCTAGAGATCTAACCAAACACGATATACAATTTTCGAATAGATTCATTAGATGAAATTTCAAAAAATCCTATGATTCAGTATATTCTTTATTAAATATATGTATATCTTGATAAAATCTTTTTTAGTCGTTTCATTCGCGAGGAGCTGGATGAGAAGAAATTCTCATGTCCAGTTCTGTAGTAGAGATGCAATTGAGAAAGAACCATCAACTATAACCCCAAAAGAACAAGATTTCGTAAACAACATAGAGGAAGAATGAAAGGCATATCTTATCGAGGTAATAATATTAGTTTCGGGAGATATGCTCTTCAAGCACTTGAACCCGCTTGGATCACATCTAGACAAATCGAAGCGGGGCGGCGCGCAATGACACGAAATGTACGCCGTGGTGGAAAAATCTGGGTACGGATATTTCCAGATAAACCAGTTACAGTAAGACCCACAGAAACCCGTATGGGTTCGGGGAAAGGATCCCCCGAATATTGGGTAGCTGTCGTTAAACCGGGGAGAATACTTTATGAAATGGGTGGAGTAGCCGAGAATATAGCCCGAAAAGCTATTTCAATAGCGGCGTCCAAAATGCCTATAAGAACTCAATTCATTATTTCTGGATAGGAATGTAAAACCAAAGGAAATAAGTCTTGGGTATAAAAAAAACAATTGCAGGTTTTCTTTTTTTTTTTTACTTCGTTCTTTGCTTTACTTTACATTAAAAAAACAGATTAAAAAAATGATATGATTCAACCTCAAACCCATTTGAATGTAGCAGACAACAGCGGAGCCCGAGAATTAATGTGTATTCGAATCATAGGGGCTAGTAATCGCCGATATGCTCATATTGGTGACGTTATTGTTGCTGTGATCAAGGAAGCAGTACCAAATACGTCTCTAGAAAGATCAGAAGTGATCAGAGCTGTAATTGTACGTACTTGTAAAGAACTCAAGCGTGACAACGGTATGATAATACGATATGATGACAATGCTGCAGTTGTCATTGATCAAGAAGGAAATCCAAAAGGAACTCGAGTTTTTGGCGCGATCGCCCGGGAATTGAGACAGTTAAATTTTACTAAAATAGTGTCATTAGCACCTGAGGTATTATAAGATGAGATCATGATAGAGTGATAGTATTTAATTAAAATAGATAAATTAGTAGATTATGTCTCATGCATATACTTTTAATAATTTTTATAAATAATAAAGAACATGTTGATTATATAAAAATGACGAAGTAACAAAAATTTGAGTTTATCATGGGTAAGGACACTATTGCTGACATAATAACTTCCATACGAAATGCTGACATGCATAGAAAAGGAACGGTTCGAATAGCATCTACTAACATCACCGAAAACATTGTTAAAATACTTTTACGAGAGGGTTTTCTCGAAAATGTAAGGAAACTTGTGGAAAACAACAAATCCTTTTTGGTTTTAACCCTACGGCATAGAAGGAATAGGAAAAGACCATATCGAACTATTTTAAATTTAAAACGAATCAGTCGACCTGGTCTCCGGATCTATTCTAACTATCAACGAATTCCTCGAATTTTAGACGGGATGGGAATTGTAATTCTCTCTACTTCTCGGGGTATAATGACAGACCGGACGGCTCGACTAGAAAGAATCGGCGGAGAAATTTTGTGTTATATATGGTAATCCTTCTGCTATCCGAATTGTATCCGGAACTTCCTATTTGTGTTTGTGAAAAAAAAACGAAAAAAAGACAAGTTGTCTAATATCACTCCTCCTACATTAGTTGATACTTCAAAGGGGTTGCCTGGAATGAAAGAACAAAAAAGAATATGGATTCATGAAGGTTTAATTACTGAAGCACTTCCCAATGGTATGCTCCGGGTTCGTTTAAATAATGAAGTCAGAATGATTCAAACGAAGGGCGTATAATTTCTAGACTCCACACCAAAGGATTCGAATGATTAGGCGGTTTTTCAACATTCCTTTCATGAGGATACAATTCACAGTTCAAAAATTTCAAGAAACTTATTTTCTTCCAATAAGTACATTCGAAATTAAATTAAAGAATACCAATTATGAAAATAAGGGCTTCCGTTCGTAAAATTTGTGAAAAATGCCGACTGATCCGTAGGAGGGGACATATTATAGTAATTTGTTCCAACCCGAGACATAAACAAAGACAAGGGTAATCTTTCGAAAAGGGACTTTCTAAAGGAACCGATGAACAAATAAAAAAAAAAAGATCTGTTTTGACATGAAATGGATATATCCATATATCTCTGACTTATATTTATGAAATGATAAAATATGGCAAAATCTATACCAAGAAGTGGTTCTCGTAGGACTGGACGTATTGGTTCACGTAAAAGTGCACGTCGAATACCAAAGGGCGTTATTCATGTTCAAGCAAGTTTCAACAACACGATTGTGACTATTACAGATGTACGGGGGCGGGTAATTTCTTGGTCCTCCGCCGGTACTTGTGGATTCAGGGGTACAAGAAGAGGGACGCCTTTTGCTGCTCAAACCGCAGCAGGAAATGCTATTCGAGCAGTAGCGGATCAAGGTATGCAACGAGCAGAAGTCATGATAAAGGGTCCGGGTCTCGGAAGAGATGCAGCATTACGGGCTATTCGTAGAAGTGGTATACTTATAAGTTTCGTACGGGATGTAACCCCTATGCCACATAATGGCTGCAGACCCCCTAAAAAAAGACGGGTGTAGAAATAAACATTGAAGAGATTTCAAGAGAAATAAATGACTCAAAGATCTGATCAAATAATATTACTATGGTTCGAGAGAAAGTCAAAGTATCTACTCGGACACTACAGTGGAAGTGTGTTGAATCAAGAGCAGACAGTAAGCGTCTGTATTATGGACGCTTTGTTCTGTCTCCACTTATGAAAGGGCAAGCCGACACAATAGGCATTGCAATGCGAAGAGCTTTGCTTGGAGAAACGGAAGGAACATGTATTACACGCGCAAAATCTGAGAAAATTCCACATGAATATTCTACCATAGTAGGTATTCAAGAATCAGTCCATGAAATTTTAATGAATTTGAAAGAAATTGTATTGAGAAGTAATCTGTATGGAACTCGTGACGCGCTTATTT